TACTCTGATGGATTGTTATCGTGTATTGCTTAACTGAACAGTACCAAGCCTTTCAATAAAATGAAAGGTTTGGTATTCTTCAAATGTTTGTTGTTATCCTTTGCATCCAGCAGGAATTGAACCCGCGAGTTCGCCAATTATGAGTTGGGCGCTTTAACCATTCAGCCATGGATGCTGGATAAAGATCATCAACATATTCATTCTATAATATGAGTATAGACTCAGATCTTAAATTGGGTAGTTCGGGACCCAATCACATTCTTTCTCGCATACTTGATTAATACAAAATATTATCAATAGACATTCGACAGAGGCCCACGACCGAACAACTTGTTCGAGAGTTGGTTGGGAGTTAGTCTTCGATCTTGCTTTGATCCCCTGTCAGAGGTCGCCGACCAACAGACAAACGTTAGCTCGTTGTCGGGACGGATCTATCATAGAAGAACCGTAGATAGATCAAATTTGTTTGTTTTTACGGGGCGGACGTAGCCAAGTGGACAAGGCAGTGGATTGTGAATCCACCACGCGCGGGTTCAATCCCCGTCGTTCGCCCATAAAAAAAGAGAAAAAAACGGACTGGATTCGATCCTTTTTTCAGTTCAAAATTTGTTATCCATCAAAATTTGTTATCCATGTGGTATAATTTCTATCCATGCAGTATAATAGTATTGGTTGGTTGACACGAGCTTTCCAATTCTATTAAATCAATAATATATTATATATTCTATTCATTGGGATGAATAAAAAAAAGGGGGAGGGGGGGGTAAAAAAGAAATGAAAAAAAGAAGATCCTGGATAATTAAATTGGAAGAGATACAAAGTTATCAATTTCTATGCAATCCATGGGCCGAATCCAATTTGGTGAGATTGTTAATTCAAATCCTTTCGCATCGGGAGCGCCTTATAAAGCTCTTTGACCTTAGAATTCTCAGTACGTTGCTTTTACGCGATATACGTAAAAGCAATCCATATTTTGTGATAAAAGGTGTAGTAGTACTTACATTATTGGTTCTCACATATCACTTCAATCATAAAAGTAGTATGATCGAGAGAAAAAATTTCTCTTTGATGAAACTATTTCCTATACAGATCAACTTTATGGAACTCAGAACTGAAAAATCGGAAGAATATTTAAAACCTTTTACCAAAAATTGGTTTCTATTTCCGCATCTTTTCCTGTCTTTCCAATTGAAAAGATCTTACAATCGATCCATAGAGCATTCCGATCCCATTAGTGTCAATTCAGGACATGACAGGAATAGGAACAAGAAGGATGAGATGATCGTGGAAAATCAAGGACCGAATGAAACTCATTCGAAGAAGGATGAGAAAGATATCAATTCGAAGATCGATTCGACTCTCAGTTCAACCGAAAATGAGTATTGGGAACCTGAAAAAGATCTTTGTGAAGATCCATTCAAAATAAATAAAACAGAGATTGAGCAACGAAGAGAAAGATCAATTCTTTGGGATCTTTCCTCTATTGAACGAGAACAAAGAAAAATAGAATCAGATTTGTACTCAACATGTTTATCAGAATATTCTCCAATCTCTTGGGCGAAAGAATTATTTACAGAAGATCAAAGATATATGGAAGAGAATTCCTTTCTGAAGGAAAGGAAAAGATTCATTGAGAATTTTACAAAATCAATTCATTCTTTTTTTTTATATATATTGCCAATAGATGAACCGTGTATGGGGGGTCCTAGTGCTACTAAGAAGCCCGAAAATTTAAACTTATTGAAAAGGCAACAAGATGTTTTTTTCCAAGATTTAAGGAATTCAAAATCCTATTCATTAATGAATAGGATAGTTGATCTATGGAAGATCCAAACATATTTTGAAATTGAAAATCCTTCCTCGAATTTTGCTATTTCATCAGATCCCGGATGTACCATTCTTAGAAAGCAAAGTTATATGAACCGATCCGACTGTATTCGATCTATAAAGCGGAATTTTACTCTGCCTTGGAATCTATCTTCTGCATTCTGTGATCAAAGTAAAGGACAATACATATTACACAACAATTTTAGATTGAAAACAAAAAAAATTGTTCTTAAAATAACAGATCAATTAACTCTATTAATAACTAAGCCTAGTCAGGTTCATTATCAAATTTATTTTGAGATTTATTATAACATGAATCCATTATATGAACTCAACAAGAATGGATCGTTGAGATCGAATCGGATCTTCAACCACAGAGAGAAATTTGATAATAAATCTTTATGGGTCCTCCTTAATATTATTGATAAAGAGGATGAATATTTAGAGAAAATAATCGACAAAGAATTAAGCCAAATAAATTCAAAAAATTGCTTGGAGATAGGAACCCCTCTTAACGATTATAGAACTGAAGCTTTCAATTGGTATGAATCGATTCGGTATAAGATTGCCGGGTATTCGGAAAATGCATTCAATATATTCTATTTTATTAGCAGGTTCAGTTGCAATTTAAAGGATCAAATTCGAACAAATTGGATAGCAAATGAAAGTTTGAATAATGTAACGAAAGATACAATTGACCGGCATTCATCCAGTTGGATAAAAAGTCAGAGAGAATGGTTCAACCATTCTATTATTCGAACGGATAAACATATCAATCGGAATTTGAATGTGTACAAATGGTCCAATCAGACCGAATACTTTATGAAATGTTTTACACATGTTTTCTCTAAACAAAACTATTTTCAAATAGTGTTCGATCCAATTGAATCATGTACTAATACTCATAAAGATTCCATTGGTTGGTCTGTAAGTCCCAACAAAAAAGATTATTCAAAGTTTTCTTCCCTTTTTGAAAGTACTGTGAAGATCTTAAATTCGAAGTTCGATATCATTTCCAAGTTGAATTCTCAGTTCGATATTTTCATTTCGATTTTGGATTTTCGCTTTCATGAGCTAAAAAGTCTTAATTATCGACGATTAAATAAGTGGTTGGATCCAATTGGTGCTCTAATCGTTCATTTTAAAACATTCAAACCCTTTCTTTTGGATGACCATAATCTTTTACAAAGATCAAAATTATTGATCGATGAAGGAACAATTGCACCATTTGTTCCGAATGAGATACCGATTAATCCATGGATTATTGACTTATTCGATCATGAAAAGAATCACATGGAATTGTTCGATAACACTGATTTTTCGACGATATCCAACGATCGAGACAATTGGTTGAATCCCGTGAAACTATCTGATCAGAGCTCATTGAGAGCTTCTTTTCACGGAGCAAATACGCTCCAATTTTTTGATTATTTGCATCATCCTCGGTCAAATTATAGGAAGAGATTACCTTCTGATATGGAAATAATTCATATAAAAAGGAAGAATCTTACATATGGACAATTATTCAATCTTTTGCCCATCCACAACAATATCTCTTCTTTGCCCATTGGTGAAATAGGACCCGTTCACTCGGAGAAAGAGACTATTTTATTCATCAAGTCACAAGTATCTAACATATTATTATCTAAATATTTGAAACGAAAACGAAGTGGGGACCAAACGTTTGTATTAATTTATGACTTGTACAGATCCTTCAATTTACTAACTCGATTGAATCCATTCGTTCGTGACAAGAGATATCTTTCCTCGATCGAAGAGATTTATACAACGCCTTTAACAAAAGAACAAATAGTCAATTTGGAAAAAACTTTTTGCCAGCCTTTTTTCAATAGATCCGATTCAGAAGAAAACAACCTCGATCAGTACCTTAAAAAGAGTTTCAGTTCAAACATGGGTCTTATTCAAACTCAATCTTATCAAGATGATTTACTATCCGAAATCTTTCCCAAAAAGAACCAGGAAATGTTTCAAGATTGGTTTTTAACCGAAAGTTTAAAAAACATAATTGGAAAGAAAGGCATATCCAATTCATCTAAAAAGGAACGGAAGATTCTACCATCACCGCGTTTTAATGAACATGTTAAGAAACAGGAGATGTATAGGATCTATCGAATAGATAGTATTTTTTCAAAATGGGATTTGTTAAAAACATATATGCCATGGTTTTTTACTTCTGCATGGTGTAAATATATTGAAAATATTCTTTTAGATACTCTTCCGGATATATTACTACATGGCAGTAATCAATTTGTATCGATTTTGCGAGATATTAAGCATAATATTATGCTTCAATTGAATATCTTGTGGGAACCTATACAATGGAAATTGAGAACAATTCTTTTCAAATTCAATTGGATATTCAGAACGCATATTCTGAATAAGTTTTTGTTTCTAAAGAATCCTTTGAATAAGTTTTTCTCTTCCTGCGAGGATTGTTTCATAGAAGAAACTAGTGATCGAGAAAAGTCATCAGTTCCATTCATATGGGCACATCTGAGATTACTAAATGCTCGAGGGTATGAATATTGGATTCTTATCCCTTTATTCGTCTTTGGGTATTCTGTTCTTCAATATTTTCAAGTGATTTCCTTAACCTTTATCAAATTAAAGATAGACTTTGAACTCATCAAGTATTTAAAGGATTCGTCGTACGTGATAGAGTTGCAAAAAATGACTCTCTTGTTCTCTGATATAGGGGACACATCCAGCTCTTCGTCTATGAAGAGGAAGATGAAGAATAGAAAGCTTAATTCGCCCATTACTATAATAAAAGAGTTGAACAGATTGTGTTCTAGCATGGATATATCCGAAAAAGAGATAGAATTACTAGTTCAGTTTCTAATGAGAGGAAAAAATATTTCTAAATTTGGATTTAATTTGACTTACAGTCATAATTTCCTCAAGAATGAATTGGGTTCTCAAATCACTGGACAGCCGGGACTTATTCACTTACGATATTTGGCCTACACTTATCAAAAAGATCTAATGAATTACGAGTTTGATCAATTTTGTTTAACAGAAAGATGGGTATTCCTTGCTTTTTGTCAGAAGATTACCTCTTCACAAATATTGTGTCAAACCAATCCCACATTTCATGGAAACTATTTATCACTCCACTCAGGATCATTACTTTCTAAAGGGATTTTACTGATAGGTCCTATGAAAACTGGTCGATCCTATTTGGTCAAAAGTATAGCAGCAGATTCTTATGTTCCTTTAATCAAAATATCTCTGGACAAGCTCGTGTATGGTCCATATTTAAATTACCCTGATACTGGAAGTATTAATATTGATTTTGAAAATTTGGTGACAGAAAAAATGCAACAATTCCATCTTACCTTTGAATTGGCAAAAAGAATGTCTCCTTGCATAATATGGATTCCAAACATTCATGAACTGAATGTAAACGACCTTACTCTCTCTTTACTTGGTTTTGATTTAACTGACTCTTTCCTTGGTTTATTAGTGCACCATCTCTCTAGAGATAAAGATTCTCTTAGAAATATTCTTGTTATTGCTCCGACTCATATCCCCCAAAAAGTGGATCCAGCTCTAATAGCTCCAAATCGATTAGATAGATCGATCAATATTCGAATGCTTGTTATCCCACAACGACAAAGGGAATTTCCTATTCTTTTACGTAGCAAAGGGTTCTACTCAGAAAAAGAGTTGTCCTGTTCCAATGAATTTGCATCTAGAACCATAGGTTATGATGCACGAGATCTAGCAGCACTGGTCAATGAAGCCTTATTAATTAGTATTACTCGAAATAAATCAGTTATAGACACTAATACAATTCGATTAGCTCTTCAGAAGCACATTTCGAGTTTTCAATCTATGGATGGATCCGGTCAAAATGACAAAAGACTTATCTACAAGGTAGGAAAGGCTGTTATACAAAATACACTTAGAAGGAATTCTCCCATGAATCCTCTATCTACCAAAAAGGAATTATGGAAGAAAAGGTTTTCTTATTTGTCCGAATGGTATTTAGAACCTTCAATTGCCGAAACAACTATGAAGGAATTCACCATACTCCCCCATATTTTGGGTTGCTTGGCCGGAGCAGCGGCTCGAGATTCTTGGTCTATATCGGAACGAAATAGAGAGAATTGGATTCCTCTCGATAGATTCGCTGAGCATGATTTCGATCTAGCTTCTAGTCTTTTAGAAAGTCTTCTGGTGGAGTTTCCATGGTTAGGAATATGTCGGGGTAAGTCCGATAAGGATCAAATAACATTTGTTCCTCAGCCCAAAACGAGAAATCATCTAGATATGATACGATTTCTGAAAGAATATGAATTGAAGTTTATACAAGAAACTCTCGGCGCAAAAAAAATGGATAGGGATACGGATGAAGAATTGATCAATAACATAGTTTGGGCTCCTAGGACCTGGCGTCTTAGTTTTCTTCGCAGTAATCGATTCGATCGTACAAAAAGACCCAATTCATTGGGATCTTCGTATCAGTTCAGATCGTTTCAAGAAGGGCAGATAAGAAGATCTCAAATTTCTATAGAAACTTCGATGCAATATAAACCCTCCAAGAAACCAATGGTCTTTCTAGGAAAACGATTTCTTTGGGATCCCTTCCTATTTCAAGAACAGTGCCTTGTGTTTTCACGCCGAGAATTTTTCGCAAATGAAGAACTGCTGAAAAGACTTTATATTACTCATAGTTCAATGAGAAGAGCATTCAAATATGGTTTTTTCCCTAAAAAAAGTATCCAAGGTGCTTTTCGTAGATATAATTCAAAATCCATGACCAATTCGGTTTTGGTCATGAATTCGTGGAAACCATTATATCTTGTAGGAAAAGAACATATCGAGGATTTCAAACGCATTCAAGCAATTGGTATCCGATTGGAACGTATGCAGCCATATTCTCCTCTATTTACATATCAACGTTGGTTGATCGAAAATCCGAGAGAAAAGGTTGACCGCTTCGAATCGTTAATTCATCGCCAAAGATGGCTCGGAACCCATAGTTTCTTATCTAATGAATCTTTTCTTTATAATACTCTATCCGAGAGTTATCAATATTTATCAAATCTGTTCCTATCTAACAGAATGTTATTGGATCAACTGACAAAGACATTGTTAGATAAAAAATGTCTTTTTCCAAATGAAATTGAACATTCAATTCATACAACAGGATTTCAATTTGATATCAGCCGGGAGAATCTGTAATCATCGATGAAAGAGCAATGGAATATGGAATTAAGTAAAACAAAATGGGGCAGCAAGTAGGGTCGTGGAAACCAATGAGAAGTTCTACATATGCTCCGATTTCAGATCCTATAATAAATCCTTTCCTGGTATTGTCCAAGAATAGTAAGTATGTTAGAGGAAAAAAAAAGACTTGATAGATCTTTAATTTGAAGATAGGTTTATCACTCCGAGATCTCGACCATGTCAAAGTAAGCATGGTAAGGACAAGCCAATTCTCTTTAACCTAATGAAATATTCTCTACTATACTATGCTTACTCCTTATTTCCGGTTCTAGCATTCTCTCTTCCCACACTATTCGGAGGAGATGAAAGGATAGAGTAACAGGATCCAACATTAATATAGTTGTTTAGGTTCGGTTGCAACCCCCGGATCTTGCAAGACCTTAACAGATTCTTCTCAATCTGTGTCCTTTCCTTAATTAAATATACCTCATAATACGAGGGTGGACCATTTCGGAATGGACTCCGAGAGAAGATCGCCAAGATCCTGCCTGTGATCCACTGTCCTATTCTAACAGCTTTAACTTGTAGGTAATTGTCGGAATACCTCGTATCAACAGATACGAGGGAAATCTATCCCAGTCTATGGAGAGACTCTCATACGAGATTTGCCATTGGATTGCTCATTCAATAAGCATGATAAATATTATGCCTTGAAGAGGACTCGAACCTCCACGCTATTAAGCACGAGATTTTGAGTCTCGCGTGTCTACCATTTCACCATCAAGGCCGAAAGTGAATACTATTAATGGAATAGGATTCATATATAGCATATCCCGATATGTGAAATGAATATAGAATATATGTCAGAGATAGAGTATTGGAGTATTTATATCGATCGGTCGTATAGGTTCATAATATAGAATCCAATTCTTTTTCTTTTTACTTTCATTATCTGGAGGATATTTCATATACATAAAGAAGATGACTGAACATCTTTTCTTTTTCGATTCAATAGAAACCTAAAGAATTGAATATGGTCCCAAATAACAATATGTAAAGAACAGGTTCGATCCTATTATATCTATTCCTGAATAGAACGATCCATATTGAAATAGATAGATCTCTATGCATATATATATCAATTGCCATGCGTTCGTTCGATGAAGATAGGAACGAACATCTAAGATTCGATTCGAGTGGCTGGAGCAGCTATTTTCGGAGCGAAAGAAAAGCAACGACTGGAATGGGAGAGTTGTTGAAAAGAGGATCCCTTACTCCTTTCTCTCATTCAGAACCGTGCATGGGACTTGAATCTAGAACGGTTCCTAAGTGATAAAGAAAGAATCACATAATAATCTGATTCTTTCTTTATTACCTTCCTCACGTATGTATAAGACCAAATCTATTAAATAAATAGAAAGTATTACCAATCCCTTTTACAAAATCTCTTTGTTCATTCAAAGATATTAGTTTTTTCTTACCTTGCTTTACCTTAATTGTTATTTCAACAAAAAATATTTTGAAAAACCTTTTTTGCGGTAAAAGTGATGTCTTGGCCCGAGTGGGGGGTAGGGATAACAGTCCTCTTCTTTATCTTTTCCATAAGAGCATGAACTGGAACATTCTGAAGCTATCAAGTCATTAGCACCACGTAAAAACATTCCTCCTAGAGCAGCTGTTAATATTAAAGAAACTCTGTTATAACTATTTATGTATATTTTTGAATGTCTCCAAGAGGAACACATAGCATTGAACGTAGCAAATAATCGATGAATACAAATAATTCATTTTATTTATATTTTTGAATGTCTCCAAGAGGAACACATAGCATTGAACGTAGTAAATCATCAATGATTTCAAATATTTCATTTCGTTTTAATTGTTTGGTTTAATATTTCATTTCGTTTTCATTGTTTGGTTTAAAATAATCTAAAGGGCTTATACTTCATATTTCGTTTCAATTGTTCGTTTTAAAATGACTCAAAGAGCTAATAATAGGTTCTTCTCTCCATCGAAATGATAAGACTGGCTTATTACTAAACTTGTTAAAGAGATTAAATAGGACCAAGCTATATCTTCTTGATCAGGGATTTCATTTATCATCAAGAATTAGACCGAGAATCAGGATACATTCTGGCCGGGGAAAGAGAACTTCCATGGAATGATCTCAGGGTATAATTGAAAATGAAGTTTTTACTTTGTACATGCCAGATCATGAATTAGTAATTTCATTCAATCTCTGAAAGAGTAGAAATATGTTCCAACTTTCTATTTTCGGAATAGGAGATTTACATAATCCTCGTGAATAGGATCGAATATTCCTCCATAATCTATCTCCTTATTCCTTAAGGAAGCCTTCCCAAGAGGACTTAGTTGATCTATCTATGATTTATGTTCCTTCTTCTCTTTTCTCTTTTGTTCCGATAAAAATATGGATGGATCCATCCCGATCCGAACGGGAATCAATTTAGAATTTATCAGGATATGTAAATAAATTATACATCATAAATATATTATATATCAACTATATAGATAGGTAGATCTCGATCCTGTTTATTAATTAACGGAAATGTGCAAAAGCTCTATTAGCCTCTGCCATTCTATGGGTCTCTTCCTTTTTGCGTATAGCATTGCCATTCCCTCTGGCAGCATCCATTAATTCGTGACTCAATTTGAAATCCATATTTCGACCCGGACGTTTTCGAGATGCCCCTAATAACCAACGAATGGCAAGTACTTTTCCTTGTGTAGATCTTATCTCGATGGGAACTCGATAAGTTGATCCACCCACACGTCTTGCTTTTACTGTTACATTGGGAGTTACTCTACGTATTGCTTGGCGTAGAACAGATAGTGGATTTTTCTCTGTCTTTTGTTGAATATTTTTGATGGATCGATAAAGAATTCGATAAGCCAATGATTTTTTCCCGTTTTTAAGAATACGGTTAACCACCATGTTAACTAATCGATTATGATAAATAGGATCGGATTTTGCAGTTTTTTTTTCTGCAGTACTTCGCCGTGACATGAGTGTGAAAAAGGTTCAAAAATCTATTTCATAAAGGCTGAAAATAAATCATTTATTTTGGCTTTTTGACTCCATATTGTAGGGTGGATCTCTAAAGGTATGAAAGATCTCCCTCCAAACCGTACATACGACTTTCGTCGAATACGGCTTTCCACATGATTCTATTTGCATAGATGAAATATATTCTTTATGCATATAATTCTGTTTACTCACTCTTGATTGAGTATCCGTTCCCTTTCTTTCTTTTGCTATGATTGGAAATCCTGTATTTTACATATCTATACGATCAAGTCCTTAGGTTTATAAAATAGTGTATAAAAAAGTGTTTCAAATCATTGCTATTTTACTCGAACCTGTTCTAAAAAGGTCAAGGTATTTTTCATTTTCTGTTGAAACAATCAGGGAAAACTTTTCAAATGATTTTGATATTAAACCTTAGACATATAATAGTTCCAAATCTCCTAAAAAAAGGAAGATCGTTTTTTTTACGGTAGCCTGCTCTAGTCCCCTTACAAAACGTTCGTTCTTAGGTTAGCCACATACTTCACATGTTCCTAGCAATTCACATGGTATCATAATGAAATGATACAAGTCTTAGATAAGTAAGAATATACAACGCACTAGAACGCCCTTGTTGACGATCTTTTACTTCGGCAGCATCTAGGGTTCCTCGAACAATGTGATATCTCACACCGGGTAAATCTTTAACCCTTCCTCCTCTTACTAATACTACCGAATGTTCTTGTAAATTATGGTCAATACCAGGTATATAAGCAGTGATTTCAAATCCAGAGGTTAATCGTACTCTGGCAACTTTACGTAAGGCAGAGTTTGGTTTTTTGGGGGTGATAGTGGAAAAGTTGACAGATAAGTTGTCTTCACTGTCACTCTACAAAACCGTACATGAGATTTGCACCTCATACGGCTTCTCGTTCGATTCTTTCGAAGTAGGATAAATTGGATTTTTTTCGTTGTTCGAGAATCTTCATATTCCCTTCCTTCATGCATTATGTCTCAAAGAGTAACTGGAACCAATTAAGTAAAACACGTTTAGAATCTGAATAAATACTCTTTTGTATGAATCGGAATTATTACATGCTAATTCCTTCTTGATATCTCGATATATCATTCCTCCAAATTACAAATTGGATTCGGAATTGACGGGTTAATGTGAGCTTATCCATGTGGTTATACACTGTTCGAATTCGAACAGGAATCAATTTAATGCAAAAGCTTGGCTTTCGTGCTTTGGTTGGGGTTGTCCAAGATCATTTCGATGACCTATGTTGAAGAGATCCATATCTATATGAGATATGATCGACTGCGTAAGGCCCGCAAATAGCAATTGATATGGCCAGAGAAAGTATACGGAAAAGAAAGTTCTTTTTGATCTGATTAGTCAATGATCTGGCTCGGTGAGTCCTTTCTCCATTAACTGATGAACTGCATCAGTCCTATATCTGGATCGGTGGAAAAGTAAAGTAAGGGCTCAGCGGGAAGAGGATTGTACCACGAGAGAGCGAAGGGGTCAACCTGTTCCGAAGAAACAACATGGATTTTGGAAATGTAGTTGTACTCTCACATCGATCCAGATTCAGAAGTATTTCCATCCAGGGAAGTCAATATTTGCCCGCTAGGCAAGAGGATAGCGATGCTAGCTACAAATTCTGTTCCGGTAGGATGTAAATGTATTTATATTAAGTAGTTAACGGTTGCATAGGGTCTTCTCTTTTCTGTTCTGTAATGATGGATCCCGTACGTGTTCCTGAGAAAAGTACTTTTGTCATTTTTGAGGTCTCGAAGTGGAAACACATCGGAACTTTTGAATGGAAAAATATATAAAAGTAGATCTTATTTTTCGGAAACAGTAATATCCTTGGTGCAAGAAGAACAATTTGATCCGTATCATCTCCGTATAATCTTTACTCGATCCTTCCTGAGTCCTTTTCGCACGCACTAGTGCTAGATCGGATCAAACATGCTGAACAAATTCTTTTTCATGTTCATGTCAAACTTTCTTGATCAAGATAGGTAAAATATTACCGATTTTACGGGACCATATGTTATGATTCAAATCAGTAGGAAATACTATTTTCGATAGAATTAACTCAGACTAGTATCTAGTCTTTTCTTTCTCATTCTTTCTTTTTGTAGTAGTATGAAAAGAAGGAAGGTTTGGCTTCAAGTTGTCCGAGATAAAATAGTGGGATAGTGGTGTTGAGTTTCTCGACCCTTTGGTAAGTTATTATTCATCAGTCAGTTATCTTTTCAGATGAGGGTAGGGAAGGGATATAACTCAGCGGTAGAGTATCACCTTGACGTGGTGGAAGTCATCAGTTCGAGCCTGATTATCCCTAAACCTAATGTGAGCCCTTCTATCTATCTCTTTTTTTTTTTTATGACTTTTCGTATCGTGGGAGGCTCGTGGTATTTACATGATAGGGTATGGATGGCTATACTGGAAGTTAGCTCCGGGCCGATATGAAGCGAATGAATACAAGTTCAAGTTATGCCTAAAAACAATTCTGAATGTATGTGAGCCCTTCCATCAAACAAATTTTTGTTTTGAATATTATAGCTCTTTTCACTCCAGAGGTTCGCTCGTGTCATTTACACGAGCTCTTTTTCATGGTATTTAATTAGATTCATTCTCCCTATAATTGGGGTAAAAAAGAAATGAAAAAAAGAAGATCCTGGATAATTAAATTGGAAGAGATACAAAGTTATCAATTTCTATGCAATCCATGGGCCGAATCCAATTTGGTGAGATTGTTAATTCAAATCCTTTCGCATCGGGAGCGCCTTATAAAGCTCTTTGACCTTAGAATTCTCAGTACGTTGCTTTTACGCGATATACGTAAAAGCAATCCATATTTTGTGATAAAAGGTGTAGTAGTACTTACATTATTGGTTCTCACATATCACTTCAATCATAAAAGTAGTATGATCGAGAGAAAAAATTTCTCTTTGATGAAACTATTTCCTATACAGATCAACTTGAAAAGATCTTACAATCGATCCATAGAGCATTCCGATCCCATTAGTGTCAATTCAGGATATGACAGGAATAGGAACAAGAAGGATGAGATGATCGTGGAAAATCAAGGACCGAATGAAACTCATTCGAAGAAGGATGAGAAAGATATTCCCTCGATATCGATCGTTATATGAATATATTCTATAAAATGGATGAGAATATCTCATGGAAATTGACCTGGAAATTGAATTGGTAGATTCCATTATTATTTTACGTTTTCGTCGAGAGAATGGATTGATTCAATTTGCAGCAGACTCCGATAAAGAATATGCGGAGTTCTCTACGAGAGAAATGAATAAATGAAATACATAAGATGTCTTTCACATCACAATATATGAATTAAACCCATTGTTCCTTATGGCAGTTCCAAAAAAGCGTACTTCTAGATCCAAGAAAAAAATTCGTAAAAATGTTTGGAAGGGAAAAGCATATCGGGCCGCAATAAAAGCTTTTTCTTTAGCTAAGTCTATCTCCACCGGTCATTCCAAAAGTTTTTATTGCATAGCCAATGATGATTCCTCTGGATCATCCGAATCAAAGACATCAATTGATTTGGATGATCCGTAGCACAACACGAGCGAATATACGACACCACCCTTCAGGACCCTGGAGAACGGTGATGCGAAATAAATCATTTTATTCAGGTACTCCCAAGGGTGGTCGTAGAAAGGGACACGGTCATTAATTAGTTCCACTACAGTACTTCCCTTCAGCCAATCTGGAGAAATGGGGAATTTAGAAACCATTCCTCTATAAATTCCGCCTTCCTTCCCACTGGAAAAGGATTATAGTTCATCATTTTTTGTAAGGATCCTGAATAAACTTCAGCATTACCATTATGCTATATTTCCGGTAGCTCAACCTTATCAACGTCCCAATCCATCCATTCCGATCCGAAACTAGAATCGAAACGATTTCATGTTTTTTATAAACAATGGTACAGAACCTACGGAATCATGCATGGGGATGATATTCTTTTATGATGGAATCGCTCGTGCATTTCGTAATAGATGCAGGTTATTGCTCTATGGTGAATAATTACTAATTTGTAGTTTCAGATATCTCGATTCATCCTTCTTCTGCTTCTGCTCCTCCCAATGATTCATCCCCTTATTGGGTCTGAACCCATTCTTTACCTCCTTTATGGTTGGATGAAAAAGAGTGCTCAATCCTTTAGGAGAACTCAAAGTCATCATCGTTATTCGTATCTATACCATTTATAATGCGTAATGCCCAAACTATTGGGGCAGAGATACATAAAAAGAGCTGACCAAAATATAGGTACGTAATCTAGTATAACTTTTTATCCTATTAATGAAACCCCTTTCTACATCTCAGTAGCTCAAATAGGATAAATTAATGAACAGCCTTTATATAGTAATATTAGCCCGTATGTAATATTATTGTGAGCTATCAATATATTTGGATGTCTCCCCTCAAATTGAAAAGTCCAACAGGATATTGGAGAAGAATCACACGGGAAATCATGGATCAGAAACATAGTTTCGTTCTAGATATATATATGATCAAACCATCCAATAAAAAAGATTGGAAAGTACTGAGCTAACCATGTATCTCTCTTTATTGTTTGGAATCTAGCTGCTCCGATTCTTTCCATCGTGAGCCAAAATTGAAAGATATTCTCTGTCCGATAACGCATGTGACTATTTCCCCATTCTCTTTCGGAGCAGCGGGATCTGAACCCACGACCTCCATCACCCCAAGATGGCACGCTACCAAGCTGCGCCATGCTCCGTTATAACCATCGACCAACATAAAATGGATTAAAATGTCAATGCGCCAACTTCTATTTTATTTGGACATATGTTATATTCACAGATTACTCCCTCTGCTAGACACGTTCATAGCATTGACGATCTGGTGTAAATAAGCTAGTATGGTCCCTACAAAGCCGCCATGGTGAAATTGGTAGACACGCTGCTCTTAGGAAGCAGTGCGAGAGCATCTCGGTTCAAATCCGAGTGGCGGCATTTTTCCAAGAAGATCTCATCAATCACTTCTTTTTATGTAGCAATATATGTTCGATCTATTTCCATTGTGATAGATCAATCCTATCTTTCTCATAGATCTCATTTGGGAATAAAATGAATAAATGGGTTTATTATGATATTCATAACTTTAGAACATATATTGGCTCACATCTCTTTTTCTCTCATTTTGGTTGTCACTCTCATTTATTGGGGAACCTTAGTTTATCGAATTGAAGGACTAAGTAGTTCGGGAGGAAAGGGCATGATAGTTACTTTTCTTTGTACAACGGGATTATTAATTACTCGTTGGCTCTATTCGGGACATTTACCGTTGAGTAATTTGTATGAATCATTCATGTTCCTTTCCTGGAGTTCATCCGTGCTCCATATAGTTCTAGAAGTACGGAGCCGAGATGATCGGTGGTTAGGTGCAATCACCGCGCCAAGTGCTATGTTAACTCATGGTTTTGCTACTTTAGGTCTTCCGGAGGAAATGCAACGATCCGGAATGTTAGTACCCGCGCTACAATCTCATTGGTCAATGATGCATGTAAGTATGATTTTGTTCAGCTATGCAACCCTTTTATGTGGATCCCTAGCATCAATAGCTCTTCTAGTAATTATGTCCGGAGTAAATAGACAGGTTCTTTTTGGTGCGATGGACAATTTCTTTTCCCGATCCATTCTTCCCAATGAAAATTTTTATTCACATGAAAAACAAAAAAGTGATTTGCAATACACTTTTTATTTTTCATCAACGAATTATCGTAAATGTCAATTGATTAAACAATTAGATCATTGGAGTTATCGTGCGATTGGTCTCGGTTTTTCTCTTTTAACCATAGGTACTCTTTCCGGAGCAATATGGGCCAATGAAGCATGGGGATCTTATTGGAGCTGGGATCCAAAAGAGACTTGGGCATTAATTACTTGGACCATATTCGCAATCTATCTGCATACTGGAATGAATAAGGGTTGGCAGGGTGAAGAACCGGCAATTGTGGCTTCTTTAGGATTTTCTATAGTTTGGATCCGTTATTTGGGGGTCAATCTATTAGGAATAGGGTTACACAGCTATGGATGGTTGGAACCATAAATGGACCGAATTCCGGGAGGGAAAAGGAAGGATAGATTCGATCCAGTTCCTTTATGTAATTGAAAATAAGTGACATCAATAACTGTTCCAAGTTATTTCAAAGATTGATTTGGACTACTTGAAATAACTTGAACTATATTAGATCAAAATAAAAGAGAAAGAATTGAATTGTTGATTCGCTCCATTCCATTAATCTCTTAAAAGAGAAAAAAGTTGGATCCATTAATTCTATTGTATAGCTAACAATCCATTCGGAAAGTACAAAAAGAATTTTTTGCCATTCATTTCATGGATGGAAGGATCGAGATGAACTAACTTCTACCCAATAGAAAGAAAGAGAACTGGATCGGGATAAGCACCAATACCTATTATGGGTAGAAAGAGACAGATCAGGATTAAAATCTCTCTTGGTCCAGAATCCATCCGTTTTGCCGCTATTGCAGTAACAATGATTCAATTTGGAAGGTCGAATAATATTTATAACCAGTCATTTTTCTCGGGAAGAAAATCGAATAGATTCTGCCACAAAACCACGGATTTCCGGCAATGCAAGAGAAGCCATTTCAAAACTACTGGACATAGTATTTTAGGTATTAGCATAGCCCTACCATTTATTTCATTAAGAAGAAGAGTACGTATCCTATCGTCACTTGTTTTCGCTAAGAATGAAAGTGCCACACCAATTGATCTATGAAAGATCATTTGAAAATGGATCCATTAAGACCTGTATCTACCATGGAACCAAAGACTATCCTCCTTCTCTCTCTATAAAAACCCATACTCGAGATCTTGGATCAAGTATGGGTTTTTATCAGTGGATAAAAAAAAGAATGAAAAAATAGAAGATGGATTTAACCATTTTTATTGTGCATATTGATCAATAAGCTAGACCCATACTACGAGTTGTCTCATGCCATAAATATACACGTACACTCAAGAAATCTGCTGGACAAGCGGATTCGCACCGCTTACAACCTACGCAGTCTTCTGTTCTTGGAGCAGAAGCAATTTGCTTAGCTTTACATCCTTCCCAAGGTATCATTTCCAATACATCTGTGGGACAAGCTCGTACGCATTGGGTACAACCAATACATGTATCATAAATTTTGACCGAATGTGCCATTGGATCTCCATTAGTTAGTAAAAAGTTTTCAATTTGATAAGATCATATATAGCCAAATCTTCTAATATATGCCCAATAAAGATGGCTAATAACGGGATATTATGAATATAAAACGAATCAATAATTGTACTATCCATTATATTTGGAACAAATATGTTAAGGTTCTGTATTTTTTCAATGCAACAAAGATATTTGTATCATTTCGATCCCTCCAAATCACCCCGAATATGGTCCAATCATGACAGGTAATTTGAATAATGAGTTTTATATGGATCAATCATGTTTTTGATCAATAGTAATACTATAGAGATTTCGATAGATTCTGGTCATATTGAATAGAGAAATCTTCTGAGATATACCCATCATCTTTTTGGATAGGAATAGATATTCTGAATAATTGGTAGAAGTTATTTGATCGGTCAGAATTTTCGTCTATAGTTCCTTCGGACAAACAAGTTTCACTTTGAATTGTTCGAATTATAAAATCTTTGATCACCGATATTGGTAAACGTCCTGGAGCAATATTATCATAATTTCATTCATGACGATCACCAGAATCAATAAGAAATACTATAAATTCCAAATATATCTTCCAAATTTCCAATAAAAAACGGGTAGATTGATCGGACATACACGCATACTCCACAAGCAATACTTTGAAAGAATCCGAAGTGTATTCATCCACGAAATCCTTCTGATGGGTATGGGGTCAATTTTTTATAGGGATATTTAATAGTTATGGGTAAACGATTCATGTGATATGATGATTATGCATCATTCGTATACCTGTAGCAGAAATAGATTATATATCATGTCTCTCTCCAAAAATAGAAGAGAGGGGAGCTTGTTCAAAATATAAGAAGAGATAGTTTGCGCACCAATATCCGCCATGAAAAGCCCAGGCTATAAAAAATGAGAAGCTAGACGACCCAATTCTAGCATAATCACTCTGCTATAGCTAGCCCTTCGGGATACATATTTCCCGATCGATCTTTTCGGCGCATTTACTGTTATTGCCTCTGTGAACATAGTAACTAAATAATCCCATTGCGTTACATAGGGGAGATATTGGACTATTGTTCGGTTCTAAACAATTTTATCCCTCCCCCCTATGTAAATAATCTGATAGAGGTTCACAATCGATAACATCTTTACCATCTAGCAATAAGTTGAAGAACACCATGTATCGATGGATAATGAGGACCCATACTTACCATCAGGGGGTCTTTTAGCAAGCATGGTCATATGTCACCCCTCTCCGGTTCGTTCTATAAATGATAAAAAAAGAACGACTAATTAGGATCCGGGATCTCTAAAAATTTGATTGGAATTGAAAACTTAAAAATTAACGGGTTTTTAGCCCACGAATACCCAATTTACCAATTAAATCATCGTAACGAAGTTTATCCCTCTTGTAGAGATAAACCAGAAGTTGCTTACGTTTGCCCAAAATTTTCCACAAACCCCTTTGGGATGAATAGTCTCTTCCGTGTAATTGCAGATGCTGGGTAAGTCTTAGGACCCGATTGGTTAAATAAAATACCTGAGATTCAACAGATCCTCTCTGTTTATTGGGAATAAGAAACGAACTAATGGACAAATTCTTGATCATAAAGAACAAATTTTCCCGGCGCTGAATGGCATTTTTTTCTCGAGTCAGAAAAAAAGAATTAGATCTATCATTTTCATGGTCCATATAATAATTCTGATTGGTTCCGACCATTTCTATTGAAGAAAAATTGGTCGGATTCTTTCTATCTTCTTGGAGGAACATCTGGTTTTGGACCTATGGCAAAATACGATACGATATGTAGAATCTTTTCACATTGATGAAATGGAACGAACAGATTGGTTCAATTTTGGCCATAGCCTGAAACTATATTGAATCAATTCTTTTTTTTTTCGACGAAAACGGAATTGAAGCAAAAAATCTATCAATTGAAAGTTTGGGGATACATACGTATTCTCAACATCGCGGATCGACTCCCATCATTTGTATTGAACCAATATCTATTCATGCAAATAAGATCCTCTAATCGATAACTAGGCCAAAGAAAACGTTTAATTATTTGTGTTGTATCTACGCTAAGATGTTGATCTCTTCCCATGAGTTCTTCGTCATTTTTTATGTCTTTTCCATTGGAAAATCCTACATTTTCATTCTCCGGATCAAACCGATTCAGGATTCGAAATTCTCTACGGCGTTTTGGAAGCAAAATATCTTCTAACAAAATATCTTCTAAATTGAGGGAACTAGAAATGTTTTTCTCATCCCCCAGAATTTTCCCGCGTTGCGTAGATCCATCATAAAGATTTCCATCTATCCACTCCTGGGCTCTATTTTTCAATTTCAATGAAATACTTACGATTTTATACATCAGGAATTGGTCATCCGGTATGCTCGATAAACGATATGGTTCGGGGACCACTATTTTTTTATTTCCCCATATTTCCTTTCCATTGATTACCTTTTTCGGAACATTCCCCTGAAGAAGATTCTCTTCCGATATTTCCTTTCCATTGATTACCTTTTTCGGAACATTCCCCTGAAGAAGATTCTCTTCCGATATTTCCTTTCCATTGCTATCGTTCTGAAGAAGATTCTCTTCCGATATTTCATTTCCATTGCTATCGTTCTGAAGAAGATTCTCTTCCGATATTTCATTTTCATTGCTATCGTTCTGAAGAAGAAGGAACAATAGTTTCAGGTTCACATTTCCCTCTTGAATATTGGTCCAAATATATTGTTCCGGATACTGAATTCCGGACATCACCCTGCAAATCTCCGACATCTTGAATATACTTTCTTCTCCTATACCTTCTACCGCTTTGTATTGAACTAAATCTTTAGGATTACGAGTTTGTTGATCTTCATCAGTTTGTTGATCTTCATCAGTTTGTTGATCTTCATCAGTTTGTTGATCTTCTACTTTACCAGTTTTTTTCTCTTCTACTTTACCAGTTTTTTTCTCTTCTACTTTACCAGTTTTTTTCTCTTCTACTTTACCAGTTTTTTTCTCTTCTACTTTACCAGTTTTTTTCTCTTCTACTTTACCATATTCATCGTTCCGATTATGCTCTTTTCCTTTTTTGTTCTGAACATCTGATCTAAAACCTATTCCTTGTTTCAGAACATCTGTTTCTTCTTCCTCTATCTTTTTCCGGTCTCGTTCTTCTTGTAAAAATGATTTTCCTGGTATGGGCTTCGATTTAGTGTTATATTTAGTGTTATATATATTCTTTATTCCCAAAAGTTCCGGGAATAACCAGAATTTTAAATCTAATCCGGATCCTCTCTTCTCGATTTCCGGAGAATCCATAATGCCAACATTATCTCTTCGCGTCTCATCAATCCCCTGCTGATTCGTAATAAGATCAGTCTTAAGATCAGTCTTCTGCCTGTCAATCATTGTTGTATGATCGTAAGTACAAGAACGTATAGCATCGTAAATATCAATAGTAGAACAAGGACCATTCACGAGATTGAAATCGGTACCCTTACAATCCTCCTCGATAATATCACGAATAAACTTTTCTCTAAGAATTCCTTCACAATCGGTAATATCTTTATCATCTGGTATATAAGGTTGTACTGGCGGTCCGTGAATATCCAAATCTTTTGGCGAATTGAGAATATCCGAATCTTTTGACGAATTGAGAATATCCGAATCTTTTGCCGAATTGAGAATATCCGAATCTTTTGCCAAATTGAGAATATCCGAATCTTTTGCCGAATTGAGAATATCCGAATCTTTTGCCGAATTGAGAATATCCGAATCTTTTGCCAAATTGAGAATATCCAAATCTTTTGACGAATTGAGATAACTATATGATAAGAGATCGTATCTGTAACGTTTGTTCATTTTACGAAGTAATCCCAAAGAAGGTTCCATCACAACTGCAAATATAGAATTTTTTTGTTGTTCATAGGGAATTAATCGTTCTTCATAGCACGTACATTGCTTACTGACTCCATTTCTCCATTCCCGTGGGTTTATCCTAGACCATATCTGTGGGGAGAAATTGTATCGGTCCAAACATCTCAACCATTGTTTCCAGTCATTCTCCTTCAGATCTTGTGGGTTCTCGTGATCCAATATTCTTTGTATATCTAATAATTCTTTGATCTTCTTCTTGATCAAGGGATATGATGTTTGGGCTCGAGATTGTAATAAATACTTTGAATAGGACCTGTTCATTGCCCTTATCTGCCATATCTTGTGAAATACATATGCTTGGGACATTGAGAACATGTTTCGATCAGGATTAATTTCAAAATCTTGTATTTTTTCGTTGATAAAATAGTAGTTGTTAATTTTACCTCTATTTCTTGAGATATTATTATTGAGAATGAATATTCGTCCGTAAATTGTTGCTATATTCCCCGTGGATCGGATCCAAGCGGATCGAATCCAAAATTTGATATTTGACCCGATTAAATTAATAACACTTGGTAAAAGATCTCGGTTCATTTTTTTGATAAAAAGTTTCATTAATTTCATAGAATAGAACCTTTTTCGGATTAATTGGACACTTTTATTTCGAAATCGACCAGGTATTCGCCGAATCTGGACCAATCGTTTTTTTAATGTTGATTCCAATATGTTCAAACTCCCCTTCGATCCGGTATTAATCTCTGAATCAACCAGAGACATTCCAGTTATAGGAGGGTTATTTATGATCGCGATAGATTCGATCCGCTCCTTCATTGTGGTTGTCAGATCATCTGGATCTTTAACATTAATTGTTCGGGTTTCATATCCAGATTGATCATTAACTTCTGGTGAATCATTTGCACTACTCATAGGGGTAGCCTCACTCGGTAATTTATTTTGTATCCGGTCATTCAGTTCACTCTTGTCTATATATCTAACTCGTGGAACGCGTCTTATTCCTGTAAATTCCATCAATTGTCTCTTCAATTTTTTGAAGAGAATCAATTCTCTCCTCAACCCTCTTTTCAATTTTTTGAAGATGATCCATCCTCTTTTCAATTTTTTGAAGATAAATTTTGTGAAGATAGGTTGAAAAAATTCGGAAAAAGGTCCTAGATTTGGGTGTGGATCACCATAAGGTATGTCAGTTTCCAATCCAAGAGTTGTTAAATAACTCCAACGCAATTGTTTCTCGAATCGGAGTTTGGATCTATGCCAAGGCTTCAAACGAAAAGGAAATAGAAGCTTTATCTGCATACCATTTTTTTTCCAATTGTCTGGGAATTCTATTTCGGAAAATTCGGTACCATCAGGAGCGCATTTTACATGCACTTCTCTCCTCATGTCTTCCCAATCTTTGGAAAATTCGGGGACTTGAAATAGTAATATACGACCGATATTCTTGACTATTATAAGTGATGGTAATATTATACGTTTTCTAAAAATCGATTGAGCCACTAATAGGAAACCTCTTAAATGGTTCAATTCTGACCACAGTAAACATAAGGATTCAATGAGTGTCGGATTGTGGGGGACCGGCTCCGATTCTTTGTATCTCTGGGTTTTCTCCCTAATTTCTTTCTGGGTTTTTTCATTCCCTCTATCAGAATTGGACATGTCGTAATAATCTTTAGGATAAGCGGGTATTTCCATTCTTACCAAAAAGAAAAAGGAATGTGCATTCGGTTGTATCCTCTTCCATATCATAATTTTACGTCTTTGAGCACGTATGGATCCTCTTATTAAGTTCCGACGATAATCTGACTCTTCAAAATGACGTTTCATAACTATTTGTCTTTGCCCAAGATCAAAAGTCAGTGTACTTCTTACCTTTCTTGGACGAATCCTATTCGCTGTGGGTTCAGGTGTGGAACCATCATCATATTCACCTATCATCAAACCAGATGAAAATCGAGGCACATGTTTCTGAATCTCTCTAATTTGGAGAGGTTCATTCAATAGTATTTCCCTGTAAAGGGTAATAAAATCTTTCGTTTGCGTTGAATCATCTGTAGATACATTCCCACGAAAATTTCGTAGTATTGTCCACTCATGTTGCGCCAAAGACTCGAAAAGTAAAATCTGTTCTGAAGTAACCTTCTGTTCCGTAGTAACAAGATCGAGAATAAATTCCCATTTTATGGTACCTGTGGGTGCAACGTTTCTACCGTCGATTCGGCTGTAAATATTAACCAAATAGTTTGTGTAGATCCGTTCATTACATGAAGCTATTTTCGGTACGATATCTATATAGGCTACTCGAAGGGCTATTTCCAACTGTAGGAAATGTATAAACAAATCATCATCTTTTGCATAGATCTCTTGAATCTGATCAGAAGGCATTTCCAACAAGTCTTTTGGATAGATCAGGTTACCAAAAGAAAAATCTATATTTGAAGAATCTATATTCGACAAATACTTTTCAAAGATCTTCCTTGCTTGATTTGGAATTATTCGTTCTGTTAATAGAGAAAGCCGTTTCGAAATAGGTTCAACTTTGGCTCTTTCCGATAATTGAGTGATCGGAATGAGCGAACGAACAGTATCTGTAGGTAAGGGTTCCCAGGGTAGTCGAAAGCTTTCGTGTTCCAATTCCTGCCCATGATGAGAGATATGGTACCCATACCCAAATTGATCATTTTGGAATCCCTCTTTACAGTCTTTCATAGATACCTCTGTCAAATCCGAAAGATTCGAAATGATCGAATCGTTCAGCATTTCGGGGAACTCAAATTGGTTTATTGTTCCACGGAATGCCCCATTAAGGAATGGATCATACATTTCAGTAAAAGAATCTCCCTGAGAATTGGAGAATTGAACTCTCCTTTCCATAACATTTCCAGCAGGAGATCCATTGCTTAAAGCTTTCACTCGATCCGCAAATTCATTCCCTAAATAATCTCTTCTTCTTTTCATGGTATGGATCCATCTATGATAAGGATCCTCAGATGAGCAAGAAGTATCTAAAAGATCTCTATATTTCCCGAGCTTTTCCCCAAGGACCGATACACTAGGTAAAAACGTAAAAGAGATTCTTTGTTTTCCATCACTCAAATATGTGCCAAAAAAATATTGAGATACTTCGGTCCTCACAGGACCTAGTTGAGTAAATGGGCTATTCCCGATATATCGTATCGGCCGATAAGCTCTATTATGATCAAAGAACATAATGGGCCATGGTTGCTCGAACCATGATAATTGTTCTTCCTTCGGAAGTCCTTTATATTTTTTCGGATCTTTAGCCACAGAGCGGTCATCTCTAGACACAGCCACATAGTTATCATCTTTAGCCACAGAGCGGTCATCTCTAGCCGCAGCCACAGAGTTATCATCTTTAGCCACAGAGCGGTCATCTCTAGCCGCAGCCACAGAGTGATCATCTTTAGCCACAGAGCGATCATTTTTGTTACCGATCTCATCATTATTGCTTCTAAGGAACGGTAATGGGGCTCTACCTAAATAGAGGAAACAATAATAAAAAAGAAGTAGACTAAAGGTTCGATGGATATAACGTCTTAATATAGTAAGATCGATAGGTGAATTACGTTCTATACGTAAAGATACCAATTTTGTCAAAATTATGAATAGAATATGACCACCCAACCAACCGCAAAAACTACTTATCATGAATGATATATTATCGCTGTAACGAAAAAGAAAGAGGTTCACCAGTCTTGTTAATACGGGATTTGCTAAAAGAATGGGATTAAACAATTGAAGAATTAGACCACCCATAAATATCCTTAGAATTTTTGGATTGTTGATCGAATTTAAGGGGTGCAGAGATTCAGAACTTGAAAGTTTTTTCTGAATTTTATAAAAACGAAAGAACATGTATGGTACCACTAATAAAGTTATTGCATGAGGTTTCCACAACGCTGCATAGATGGGTGAATAATACATGGACACAAAGACTATTAATTGTCCCATAATAGAACCACTTATAGCTATTATACCATAGAGAGTTTCTCCCAAAAAGAAAGATCTCATGGAATATATTTTAGAGGGACCAAAAGGCAATGTAGTTATAAATCCATAATATAGCCCAAATAAAATGATCGGACCTGAGACTTCTACCCATGATGATAATGGATCCCATAGTAGATCAAGTACTCTTATCATATCGAAACTCCTTTTTGATCGAAATAAAAGAATGAGAAACAGGAATAGAATAAATAGATCTGGTATCCCCCATATATATATGGGAGATACGGATAGGAATAGTTATCATTTTCTACATCCATAAATTCGATTAGGAAATCGATTTAGAATAGATATTATAACATAAAATCTGGATATATGCATATGCTATTAATACATATATTCCCTGTTATCTTATCTAGGAGTAGAAGTACTGGTATAGAACTCGTTGTTTTTTCTGACCAGGGTGGTTCGATCCAAGTTATCTAAATTTTCGTTACGTCGTAGAGGGCGGGTAACCAATTCAAGTACATCTCTCGCATTGGCAAATCCATGAATCTGGGCAAAAGTAAATTCAACTGACCATTTAGTACCAATTCCTCTCGCCCCTAACGGGTTAGCATGAGCCATTCCGGTGATGGCTAAGTCGGGTTGTAGCTCGCGCATACGTCGTATCTGATTTGAATTGTCTGGTTTCTCCACAATTCGTGGTATTGGTATACACATTCTTATACATGTATCTTGTAAAAGTGCTAATTCAGCAGCTTGATACCGTTTATCCATATATGGAATACCAATTTCATAAACGATCATACCACATCTGATTAAGAATCTTGCTAGAGATATTTCTAGGAGATTATCTCCCATGAAAAAGACAGATTTCCCGCGTACCAAATCAAGATAATCCTTTAAACTCTCCCATATCCGTTCCTCTCTTTCCTCCAGACTCTGGGTCTCAATACCAAATACAGGACAAATCCTTTCAATCCAAGCACGCGTTCCGTCCGGACCAATAGGAAAAGGAGCTACGATTAATTCACATTTTTTTCGTCTTATCAAAGTTGTTGCTGTACGACCCAGAAATGGGTTAACGCCACAAACATAAACTCCATCACCCAGTGATGGAAGATCGGCATATCTCTGAGCGGGCAACCAACCCGATACCTTTATGAATTGGCGTCTTAATTCTGTATCAAGTTGAGAGACCAAATTCGAGGGTAAAGACCCAAAAATAACTAAGGGAGGATGATTTGCATACTCCACCAATTTTTTTTCCTTCAGAAGAGGAAAAGGAAATAAATTTGTTTTTTTTATAGTTTCTTTTGATTCACCAATGGGGAATTCTTGTTCTGGACAACGATGTGCCATTACAGCTAACACAGTATCTTCCCCCTGAGTAAAAGCATAATCCAGTCCATTTGCTCTTGCCACTAGAATTGGTACTCCAATTTCATATTCCAATTTGGGTGCCATACCTTCCAAATCCATTTTTATTATTTCTGTAGTACAAGTGCCTATCCATATGATGACGCTGGGGTCTCTATCTTTTCTTATCCGAATACAAAGCGTTTTCAATTCCTCATAATCGTTCAAATGGGCCGAGATATCTCCTTCTTCTAATTCTGCCATCGCATAGCGGGGTTCTGCAAAAATCATAACTCCAAGTGCATTTTGCAGAAAATAACCACATGTTTTTGTGCCCACTACCAAAAAGAAACTGTCTTCAATCTTTTGATACAACCAAGATACACAGCTAATAGGACAAAAAGTATGATAATTACCCGTTTCACATTCAAAAGTTATAGTTTCATCAATTTTGGCCGACATAATAGGGAGGAAAAGAATAAATGGCTGAGGATAAATAAGGAAAAGAAATAATGAATAAAAAGAAGAATGAAAAAAAGAATCAAATTGACAATGAATTGTGAATAAATTGTTGATTCTAAATCCTCGTAAACCCAAGTAAATTTTCCTGATTCTTTTTTTTCTGTCCCCCACCACTAATAGGATTTAGATAAAGATCAGAGAGTAAACTGAATAATTCCCGATCTGGAATCTCTTTTGGGACAATACCTTCTGGTTGGGATAATATTTGATCTGCTATGTCTAGATAATATTTACACACATAGTTAAGGGATGGTTCAGATCCAACCATTTCAAATAAAGTTTTACCCTTGACTCTGGAAACTCGGATATCCTCAATAATAGGTAATACTTCTATTACGGGCATTGGACAGGCTTCTACATATTTATGGATAAGATCTCTTTTAGATGTACGATTTCCAACCAAGCCTGCTAATCGGAGTGGATGTGTACGAGCTTTTTCCCTTATAGAGGCAGTAATACGATTAGCTGCAAA